AGTTTACGTGCTCCGCTGTTATCCGCTACATTCAAATGAGTTTGAGGTTGAATCATATCATTTTTTTATTATTTCAATCTAAAAAAGGAAGTAAAAATATTTTGTGTTCAAAAAAAAAAGGAACCTATAATTGCCTTTTTTGTTTTCATTCTAAAGACCTATTTCCTTTGGTTCTCATTTATTATCCTGAAATAATGAATTGAGTTCGTATCGGCATTTTGGATGATGCTATTGAAATAGCCTTTCTTGCTATATTTTCTGGTACGCCACTCATTTCATAAAGTATTTTCCCAGGTTTAACAACAGCTACCCAATATTCGGGAAATCCTTTTCCTGAACCCATACGTGTTTCAGTAGGTCTTACTGTAACCGGTTTGTCTGGAAAAATGCGTACCCATATTTGTCCACCTCGGCGAACATTTCTTGACATTGCCCGCCGTCCCGCTTCTATTTGTCTAGATGTTATCCAAGCTGGCTCAAGTGCCTGAAGAGCATATCTTCCGAAGCAAATATGATTACCTCGATAGGATATTCCCTTCATTCTTCCTCTATGTTGTTTACGAAATCTGGTTCTTTGGGGGTTATAATTGATGGTTTTTTTTCAATTCCATCTTTATTACAGAACCGTACATGAGATTTTCACCTCATACGGCTCCTCGCGAATGAAGTAATTCAAATATCTATATCTATATAGATATAGATTCAATCTAATCGATAAAAGAATATAAGTATTCATATGTTTAGTAAATAACGGAATCTCGGTATTTTTTGAGATTTCATACAATCTTCGAAATTTTTAGATCTTCTTTTCAATATCGATTCTTAGAATTGGCAAAAATATAAAAAAATTCAATAAAAGAAAAATTCTCGCGGGCGAATATTGACTCTTTTATTCTCAAATTCAGATGGAATGAAATTCAGATGTAATGTAGGGCACAACTCCTAAAAAATGGATTGCTTTTAGGTTTCTTCCGCCATCCCACCTAATAAATCATTAAGATTTGTTTTCATTAAGATTTGTTTTCATTAAGATTTGTTTTAAGAAAATCTTAAGTATTTGCAGGTTTCGTCGTTCCCATCACCTCTCGATTAATGGTTAGGTTTTAATTCGACAATGGAGCCTTTTTCATAGCTAAAAATTAATAAGATTTTTTTATAATATTAATTCATTTCTTTTTTCGTGAATCAATATTATCAGTTTTTCTTGATTCAGAGCTCTTAATTTATTTACGTTACAAATATATAACAAATAGATATATTATTCTTTTTTTTTTTTTTTATGGATGCTTTAATACACTATCTTTTCTGAGATGACCCATAGACCTTTACATATTCGAATTCTATATCATTGATATATTTGAATCTCTTTCTTTCACCTTTTCATTTATCTATATATTTTTATTGCTTTACAACTAAATAATCTTTTTTTTTTTATTTTATGTTTCACAATTTTTCAGTTGCTATAATATTCATATTTCTTTCATATTTCTTTTTTTAATTTAAGATTTTTTCTTTTGACTAATTCTTTAGATCTAGATAATCCGAAGTGATGTGTTGGTTATTAGTTCTTTTTGAATTAATTGATACTATTAACTGGTTTCTTTTTTTTTTTTGTTCAATTTTGAATCATTCTAAAAAACTAACGAGTCACACACTAAGCATGGCAATACTATATAAAATGATTAATTTCATTTTTTCGGCGATTCAATCTTATAAAATAGATAAATTTTGGAGAATCAAAATCGAGTAATTTTTTATTTTTTATTTTATAGAAAATCAATATAGGACATTGAAGAATTTAATAGAAAGAATAACATATTTTTCTTTATTTAGAAAATATCCAAACTTTTATCCCTAAAACCCCATAAATAGTTCGAACTGTATAACAACAATATTCAATTTTAGCTCGAATGGTTTGTAGAGGAACCCTACCTTCTCTGATCCATTCTACACGCGCAATTTCTTTGCCATCAATACGTCCTGCAATCTGTACTTGAACTCCTTTTGTACCTGCTTGTTCAGTTAATTCAATAGCTTTTTTCATTGCTTTACGAAATGAAACTCTATTCTTTAATTGTCCAGCTATAAATTCTGCAAGAATATTAGGGTGTTGATAAGCATTTGTCACTTTTACAATAGCAATGTTTAGTTTTTTATTCACACAATTCAGTTTTTTGTGCATATTCGTCTGTAATTCTTCGATTTTTTGAGGCTTACCCTCTATTAATAACTTTGGAAATCCCATATATATTATGACTTGAATCAGATCGATTCTTTTTTGAATCTTTATCTCTCCAATTCCCTCGACACCCGAGGATATTCTTATATTTTTTTGTATATAATTTTTGATCCAATCTCGTATTTTTTTATCTTCTTGTATATTCTCGGAATATTTTGTTGGTTGTGCAAACCAAATAGAATCATGACTTTGAGTTGTACCAAGTCTGAAACCAAGCGGATTTATTTTTTGTCCCATAATTCCCCACTACTGTACATAAAA